GGGGAAATTGTGCAGACTTAGCAACCGCACCGGCAAATAATAAAGCAGCACACAAAGTAACAAAGGAAAAATGAACTTCATTATTATAAATCAAGTTATTAAGTATTTCGAATAAATCCCGAAATTCAAAAGTACCTGTTATCCAATAAAAACCTAAAATTCCTAATAATAACCCAAAATCGCCTACACGATTAGTTACAAATGCTTTTTGACAAGCATTTGCCGCAGAAGGTCGTGTAAACCAAAACCCTATTAATAGATAGGAACACATCCCAACCAATTCCCAAAAAAAATAAATTTGTATCAAATTTGAACTAGTAACTAATCCCAACATGGAAGTACTGAAAAAACTCATATAAGCAAAAAATCTCAAGTATCCTTGATCGTGAGCCATATAATTATCACTATAAATAAGAACCGTGATTCCAACAGTAGTAATTAACATTGACATAATAGAAGTAAGTGGATCGATCAGGCAGCCGAATTCTAAAGAAAAATCATTATCGAGTGTCCAAGACCATACATATTGGTGGATAGAACTGCTATTTATTTGTTGAATAGATAGATTAGTTGAAAAAATCATCACTATACTTAACAATAAAATACTTGTAAAAGCCCACATACGACGAAGATTTTTTGTTGCTGTCGGAAAAAGAAGAAGCCCCACTCCTATTAACATAGGAACTGGAAGTGGAATGAAAGGTAAAATCCACCCATATTGATATGTTTGTTGCATAAAAAATTTAAATTCGTAATTAATTCTTTCCGATTTATCGGATTTTACTTCTTTTGAAAGGAGTCAATAAAAAAAATGAAAATATGCACTAACTTAACCTAACTTAAATATAAAAATATAGAATTTTGAAATTTTTATTTCTTTTTACTTATTCTTTTTGAATTTCTTCTAAATATTTCAAATATTCAAATCAAGAAGTTCCAATAGGTCAAATCGTATGAAAGACAAAGATTAATTATGAGTCTCGTTCTACTTTGAAAATTCAAGTCAAATTTTCACAAGTTACTAAAAATATTCTTCTTTTTTTTTTTTAGAAAATTTTGATGGGATTTTACCATATCGTTGATAGATAGTCCATTCTTTTCTAATTTTAGAAAAAAAATTATCTAGTTATCTAGAAAGGCGCAGATTTTTTTTGAACAATAGATGTCTTTCACATCCAGCTATACCAATAAGTAATCTCTTAATTTTTATTTAAATGGCAGTTCCAAAAAAACGTACTTCTGCATCAAAAAAGCGTATTCGTAAAAATTTTTGGAAAAGGAAAGGTTATTGGGCGGCGTTAAAAGCATTTTCTTTAGGTAAATCTCTTTCTACGGGGACTTCAAAAAGTTTTTTTGTGCGACAAACAAATAAAATAAAAAAATAAGTTATTAAGAAATAAAGCGAAAAACCTTAGAACAATCTAAATCGACCTGACTCAAAAATTGAACCCTTCCTTTTTCAAAAAGAAAATTCCCCAATTCCATTTCCTAGTGAATTAATCCATAGGAAATGGAATTCTTCTGTTTACTTTGGCCGAATTCAAACAAAGTGTTTTTTGTTAAAAAAACACAAGATACTCTATTTTATTTTTAATATTTTTTCTTTCCAGGACAGGAGTCTTATTTTTCCCATCAACCTATTTAAAGATTTTCTTTTTTGTACAACTTTCTTACTTTTTTATTTTCTATAAATTCTTATATATAGCCGATATATCTCTCGCCATCAATTCACGCAAAAATACTTAATGAAAATATTCTAGATAAATATGTGTGAATTTTTAATAATCTAAAAATTTTTTTGTTCATTGATAAAGATAAAACTTATTTTTTTGGTTGCACTTTTTAAAATCAAATAAATCAAAACGGTAAAAAATTGTTTTTTTTTGGAGGGGCTCATAATAAGACTGGCTGGTTTTAGAAGAGCTCAAGTGGAGAAGAGTCTAAAATCCACAATAAAACTAAAACCCTAAACTAAAAAATGAACCTTCAAGTACATATTTGAACAAATTTTTATTCATCCATTTGAATCTTTCCTAGAAAATATTGGACCCAATTGAATTCTTAAATCTAGACGATTTATTAAAAATAGGTTATTATGGGGTCAAGACAAGCCGCTATGGTGAAATTGGTAGACACGCTGCTCTTAGGAAGCAGTGCTAGAGCATCTCGGTTCGAGTCCGAGTAGCGGCATGGCATATCATCTCCTAAAAAAAAAATAAATAAAATAGATCCTATAATGAATAATAATGAATTTCATTTCCGATTTTGATTTTTTAATTAAGGAACTTTTTTTATGATATTTTCAACTTTAGAACATATATTAACTCATATTTCTTTTTCGACTGTTTCAATTCTAATTTCAATTCATTTAATAACCTTTTTTGTCGATGAAATCATAAAACTATATGATTCATCCGAAAAGGGCATGATAATGATCTTTTTGTGTATAACAGGATTATTAATTTCTCGTTGGATTTATTCAAAACATTTTCCACTAAGTGATTTATATGAATCATTAATCTTCCTTTCGTGGAGTTTTTCCTTTATTTATATCGTTCCATATTTCAAAAAAAATAAAAATCTTCTAAACACAATAATTAGTCCAAGTGCTCTTTTTTCACAGGGCTTTGCAACCTCAGGTCTTTTAACTGAAATACACGAATCCACAATATTAGTACCCGCCCTTCAGTCCGAGTGGTTAATAATGCACGTAAGTATGATGATTTTAGGATATGTGGCCCTTTTATGTGGATCATTATTATCAGTATCACTTCTAGTCATTACAGTTAGAAAAAAGAGAAGATTTTTTTCTACGAATAATCGTTTATTAAATTTAAACGAGTCATTTTTACTTGGTAAAGTCAAATACATGAATCAAGCAAAAGGAACAAATGTTTTACAAAAAACTTCTTTTTTTTCTCCAATAAATTATTATAAGTCACAATTGTTGAATCAATTGGATTATTGGAGTTATCGGGTTATTAGTCTAGGATTTCTCTTTTTAACGATAGGAATTCTTTCTGGAGCAGTATGGGCTAACGAAGCGTGGGGATCCTATTGGAGTTGGGACCCAAAAGAAACTTGGGCCTTTATTATTTGGATCATATTTGCAATTTATTTACATACTCAAACAAGTAGAAAATTGAAGGGTACAAATTCAGCAATTGTAGCCTTTATTGGATTTCTTATAATTTGGATATGCTATTTTGGAGTAAATCTATTAGGAATAGGATTACATAGTTATGGTTCATTTACATTAACATCTAATTAAATAAAAAAAAAAGGGGGGGATTCTTACCAATAGGAATAGAAAAGCATGCAATGCACATCAGATAAAAAACTTTGTGTGAACTGGTGAGAGCCCCGCGAATCAAAGTCACGGGGCTCTCGCCAGTTCAAATTCATTTTTTTTGACTTAACACAAGAGAAGAAAAAGCCTTCTTTTTGTCATTGTACAACGAACCTTTTTGTAAATGATAAGATAGTTTTTTCATTTTGTTATCAACAAAATGAAAAAACTATCTATAAAAATAATTCGATAGGATAACTTCAACCTTTTCAACTGATAGTGAAAGAATGAAATCTGGGTACATACCAATACCGAGTACGGGTAAAAAAATCGAGATCGAAAGAAATAACTCTCGCGGCCCAGAATCAAAAAAATAAGAGTTTTGGCCGTTAAATATCTTGTATCCATAGAACATCTGGCGTAACATAGATAATAAATAAATAGGGGTTAATATCATTCCAATTGCCATTACAAAAGTAATTAGGATTTTTGTTATTAAAAGAAATTTTGGACTAGTAACTAATCCAAAAAATACTATTAATTCAGCAACAAAACCACTCATACCTGGTAATGCGAGGGAGGCCATCGAAAAACTACTGAACATCGTGAACATTTTTGGCATTGGGATAGCTATTCCACCCATTTCGTCAAGATAAAGAAGACGTATTCTATCATAAGTTGTTCCGGCCAAGAAAAAAAGTGCAGCACCGATAAATCCATGAGAGATTATTTGTAAAAGGGCTCCGTTGAGCCCCATATCCGTGATAGAACCAATTCCTATAATTATGAAACCCATATGAGATACAGAGGAATAGGCTATTCTTTTTTTTAAATTCCGTTGACCAAGAGATGTTGAAGCTGCATAAATTATTTGCATTGCGCCCACTATTATCAACCAAGGAGAAAATAGAGAATGAGCGTGAGGAAATAATTCCATATTGATGCGAATTAATCCATAGGCTCCCATTTTTAATAAGATTCCGGCTAGAAGCATACAAGTACTATAATGCGCTTCTCCGTGGGTATCCGGTAACCATGTATGTAGGGGTATGATTGGTAATTTGACAGCAAAAGCAAGAAAAAACCCAATATAAAATAATAGTTCCAAAGCCACAGGATAGGACTGATTAGCCAATATTTCAAAATTTAATGTTGGTGTAGTAGAACTATATAAACCGACGCCCAAAACTCCCATTAAAAGAAAAATAGAACCCCCTGCCGTGTACAAAATAAACTTTGTAGCCGAATACAGACGTTTTTTTCCTCCCCACATGGATACAAGTAAATAAACGGGAATTAATTCTAACTCCCACATGAGAAAAAAAAGTAAAAGATCTCGAGAAGAAAATAATCCTACTTGTCCACTGTACATTGCTAACATTAGGAAATGAAATAATCGAGAATCTCGAGTAACTGGCCAAGCCGCTAAAGTAGCTAAAGTAGTGATGAATCCTGTTAGTAAAATGGGTCCTATGGAGAGTCCATCTATTCCTAATCTCCAATGAAAATCCAAAAAAAGGATCCATTGATAATCCTCCATTAGTTGGATTAATGGGTCGTCTGATTGAAAATGATAACAGAATGCAAAAGTCGTTAGAAGAAGCTCTAAGATACACATACATATAGTATACCAACGAATTACTCTATTTCCCCTATGTGGAAGAAAAAAAATTAAGCAACCTGCAAATATTGGCAAAACTGCAATTATAGT